CCTATAAAGTAAAAGAGAATAAATAAAGTAAAAGAGAATAAAAATGACTAATCTTAGAATCGAGTTGAAGCAAAATAACGATTTGATTTTTCTAGTAATTGTGTGATAACTTTTTTCTTCTCATTCATTCAAAATGTGTGATAACTTTTTTCTTCTCATTAATTCAAAATATTATGTGAATAAACCGATTACGAAATCTAACAACCATGGAATGAGTGAAAATGAAAGTCAAAGTTTGATAAGATTACTCTTTTCTCTAAAATGGAAAATAGATTAGCTAGAATTCAAAAATAAAATAAATGATCAAAATAGAAATCTTTTTCTAACTTTATTCCTTAATGATTCAACAAAGAGTTTCAATTTTGAATGAAGTTATACAAGCCAATTCTTATTATTTGTTTCTAAGTTGAGTTGAGAATTTAGTCACGAGTTGCTCAATCAATCCGTTGATTGCAAGCTCAGGATGGGTAGATGTCGTAGATGATGAACCAATTTCTTTCTTTTTATATGCTTCTTACTTTATCTTGTTGAGTATTTTGGATACTGATAGATGAATTCACAACTTTCAATTGGTACTTTTGTTTATCTCCTCTTTTTAGTTTGCAAAAATGGAAACTTAGGTAAGTGCTTTTTTATAAACATATGTCAAAAAGAACCTATTTCATTTAGCTCCTTCATGCCTACGATAACTAGTTATTTCGGGTTTCTACTAGCGGCTTTAACTATAACCTCAGCTTTATATATCGGGCTGAGCAAAATACGCCTTATTTGAAATTCATATTTGAACTGCCCAAAACTCAGAAAAAGAAATCTTTCTGATAAATTCTATGAACTCTATAATTACTTACCCTATCAATTGCCAGTCCTTAGTCATTGAGATTGATGGTAATTCAGATTACTATTTAAGTATAGATATTACCTCTTTTTTCTCCTTTCAAACAAATTGAAATGATTGAAGTTTTTCTATTTGGAATCGTGTTAGGCCTAATTCCTATTACTTTGGCTGGATTATTTGTAACTGCATATTTACAATACAGGCGCGGTGATCAATTGGACCTTTGATTAATTAACATCGCGTTTTTTGATTGACCTCCGCCTTTCTTTAATCTCCGGGAGGTCAAATTCATATTCCTGTGCAAATTAGTGAAACTATTTGAAGCTAAGAAGAACGGAATCGCGCTCTGTAGGAGTTGAACCTACGACATCGGGTTTTGGAGACCCACGTTCTACCAAACTGAACTAAGAGCGCTTTCTTAGCAAAAAAGATAAGACTGGAAACAAAAGGATTGGATTCTTAGGGATGACAGGATTTGAACCTGTGACATTTTGTACCCAAAACAAACGCGCTACCAAGCTGCGCTACATCCCTCCAATTAGCCTACAGTGTCATTGTAGAGAATTCCTGTCTTGTTTTCCACAGCATTTTTTCTTCTCTCGACTCTATATATACAATTTCTCTGTCTATCTCGTCTTTTTAGTCTGATTTAATATAAAATATATATCAAAATAGAATATTCATAAAATACTTCGATCCAGATGAAAGAGGGAACGGAACCCGTCCAAAAAGTCAATGAGTATTTTGAGGAAATGCTCGCGAATAAAAGGACGTTTTTATCTTATGTTTTAAGAAAAAGATTTCCTCTATTATTGTACATTTCACTTTGAATTAGGGATTCCGTGTACTATTATAGTACAATTCTAAGTGGTCCTTAACTCCATACGCATTTGATCATATATGTATTATTATGTAACGAAGGGGGTTTTTCAATGCGAGATCTAAAAACATATCTTTCCGTGGCACCGGTACTAAGTACTCTATGGTTCGGGTCTTTAGCGGGTCTATTGATAGAGATTAATCGTTTTTTCCCGGATGCATTGACATTCCCCTTTTTTTCATTCTAGTTATTATTTACGTGGGAACGAATAAAGAAGATTAGAGATACAATGAAATAGCTCTTACTAATCAGTCTTCCCCCTCTATTTCTCTTTTCTCTTTTGTCTAATTTTTAGAAAAAGGGAGGAAAGAGAAAGAAAAAAAGTGGATTCAACGCCTGTGGGACTCGGATTCGAATTAAAATTCTATAATAATCTAATAAGAGAGAAATGGAAGTCGAATCTAAAATTTGGGTCTAGCGAAGAGTATTATACACGATACTTACTGTATCTACCGTAATTTGAAATACTGTGATTTGTAATATCGTTTAGAAATCTTTCTATCTTATTTTAAGATATTGATTGCAGCAAAATTTTTAATAATTTGATTTCAAGTTAGTAACTTCTATTTTTTTCTTTCTTCTTCTTCCTTTCGTATCAAAAGAAGAAGAGTTGAGTAAATTAAAAATCCAAGGGAGGTTCATGGCCAAGGGTAAGGATATCCGAATAACCGTTATTTTGGAATGTACTACTTGTGTTCGAAAGGGTGCTAATAAGACATCAACAGGCATTTCCCGATATATTACTAAAAAGAACCGACACAATACGCCTAATCGATTGGAATTGAGAAAATTCTGTCGGTATTGTTACAAACATACGATTCACGGGGAGATATAGCTCGAAACGAGCACTTGCACCCTTCCGAGGAGTGGGAAAAATAACAGTCTAATTATCTAATTAGAAGAAAATTTAAATAGAAAAAAACCAAATCCTATTTATTTTTAAGGAATAAACTAAACAAACCATGGATAAATACAAGCGACCTTTTCGTAAATCCAAGCAGCGACCTTTTCATAAATCCAAGCGATCTTTTCGTAGGCGTTTGCCCCCGATTCAACCGGGGGATCGAATTGATTATCGAAACATAAGTTTACTTTGTCGATTTATTAGTGACCAAGGAAAAATATTATCTAGACGAAGAAATAAAGTGACCTTGAAACAACAACGATTAATTACTATTGCTATAAAACAAGCTCGTATTTTATCTTCGTTACCTTTTATTAATACTAAAACAGGAGTCAAAATAAAGAAGTTGAAGGCGCAAGCCAGAAAGAACGTGAAGTCATATGGAAAGAAATAAAAGTCGACCGTGAGAGACAAAAAAATAGGCTGACTCTTTCTTCACTTCACTCAAAATTCACACCCGAACTCAAACGCGGATTTAGCCTTTGCTCGAAAAATCCGCTAATTCGGATTTGATTCTCGTGTCGTAAGACAAAAACAAATCCAAAATCGGGTAAGAAGGCAAACTTCCAATTTTTTATTCAATGTGTTGATTCATATTTCTTTTGATTACTTTATTTTATACTATTTTTTTTTTTTCATTTTTACTTTACTTTCCCGGAGTTCATTCTCCGGGTAACTCCATTTAAATTACTCCGGCAGATTCCTTCCAATTTACTTCTGATTTTAGGATCTGATTTGAAATCAGATAAAGAAAATTTTTATTTGCTATAGCTATTTGGGCAAGGATTTTACGATTAAGAAGCAACTGTCTCTTGTATAAATCGTGAATGAATTTACTATAACTATAACTATAGGATACCCATCCTTCACGAATTACTGAATTTATTCGAGTGATCCACAAACAACGAAAATCTCTCTTTTGTCTATCCCTATCCCGATCAGACGAAGCCAAAGCTTTTATTTCTTGTTGAGTAATAAGCTTTGAAAGACTTGCCCCAGAGCTTGATACAACTAAACTCGTTTTTCGTCTACGTCTCCGAGCTATATATCCCCGGCTAATTCTCGTCATTGAATACGCATAAATGAAACTTGGTCGAATAACTAAATTGATTTCCTTTCTTTCAATTATTCTTTTTCCTCTTCGTAGTCTATTAATAACAAAACGTGGTTCCAATGGACAAAGTCAAAATTCCCAGGGCTTTGGCTACTATAACCTTCTCGACCACGACTTTTTCTTTTTTCTAGGCATTTCACCTCGAAATACGAAATTGTATTCTACTAGGTATTAAACTAATAAATAGAAATTCGAAAGAAATAGTGGATTCCATCCTTTCTATGGTTAGTTCTTAAACGGTGAGTTCTTCTCTAGACACCGGAGCCTTTCACTTTATCTATCGAAATATATAGAAAGTTATCCTGGGAATCGAGTGATTCCGTCGTTATTTGAACTTTCTTTTTGATTCTTTATTTCTTTTTTTATTCGAACTTTATTTAAAGTATTGAGAGAGACTCTCGAGCCGCAGATCTTCTAAATCAATCAATGAAATTCATTTTTCAAAACCATCATCAGAAAAAATAGAATGAAGCCTTTTGAAAGAGCCGAAAACGATTCGGTCATTTAGACGAACAAAATATTCGAATTCGTAAGAACTCAACGGGATTCCCTTATGATTTCAGGCCCATTGAGTTCTTACGCTTTCATGTCGACAACTCAATTCATACGATTACTACAGGGATGAACCCAATCCTGAATATGAACCATAAAAGAAAATACCTAGTAAACCGATCACAAGAATACCAGTTACAGTACCTATTATCCAAAGAGGAATCCTTCCAGTAGTCTTGGCCATTTACTCCACTTCCCTCCACATTTCATAAAGTGGTCATGCTAGAGACATAAACAGTCATGGATAAGTATGAGATGAGATCCTTCCGAGTAGGCTAAGAGCGAGGTTAATTGCTTTTGACTATCTGTATAAAATCCAATAAACTGCCGTAAAAGATTTGGCGAAAGAGACAGCTAAATAATCTCTCGATATCTTCGCTATTTTGAAAGTCAGGCCATTTCAAAAAATAACTATCGAGATCGTATGAGGTTTTACAACCACCTCGGTTGCAACGCAAACATTCCCTCCAACCCAAAGCCTCATAGTTCGAGAACCTTGCTTGGATTCCCGGGGCCAGTTCACTAAGGAACGACTCAAAAAACTCACTCAATTCGCTATGATTTAATAGAGCGATTTCCTCAACTAGCTGATCAAACAATGCTATCAAATTGACTCGATCGCTCGACCAAGTTTGAAGGCGTTTAAACCTCCTAGTTCATATTTTTTTTAATCAATATGGGTTTCCCATATATAAGATGAAATATATAAGGCTTAGTCTGATTTGATAGCTCGAGAGCGTCTATCTTTATAGATACCACATCTTCGAACTGCTTGAGGCGGCACTTCGAAGGATGGACAAGATCTTCACCAGGATTTGGATAAAAGAACCGACAATTTTTGCAAAATTTTAAATTTAGATCGAGATGATAGAGCGCCTTATCTTGTTGATATTGTGCGAAATAAGTTCTTTTCACTTCGTCTATATCATATTCAAGAGATTCACGCAATTCTCCACACGAGTCCTCTTGGCTTTTGAGCAACACTAGTAGCTCATTATTGAAGTGCTCAGTCCTTCGTCTAATGACTCTTTCGTAAAATTCTTCAGCATTCGGTTGATCATTCATAAGTTATCCTCCATAAAAAAAAAAATTATTCTATATCTATAGATATAGATATTATAGACAAATTCGACCGTTATGTCAACCTATTTGCCTTTTCAAAAAATTGTCGAATATCAAAAAGATCGACAATCAAACCTATCGTACTATTGAAAATTAATATCTTACTATATGTTAAGATTCATATCTTAATAATGGCGTTGAGTTTCTAGACCTTTTGACTTAGGATTAGTCAGTTCTATTGGCGGCAGAGAAGGGATATAACTCAGCGGTAGAGTGTCACCTTGACGTGGTGGAAGTCATCAGTTCGAGCCTGATTATCCCTAAACCTAAAAAGAAAAGGCAAAGCATTTTTGATCTTCCTCCTCTTGTTCCTCCTCTTCTTCTCCGTCTTTTTCCTTTTTTTTTGTTTCTACTTTTTCTACTTCTTCTTCATATACTTCATATACTTCATCTACTTCTTCTTCATCTACTTCTTCTTCATCTACTTCTTCTTCGTCTATGAATTCTTTTTCTCGTGCTAGGCTTTTGTGGAATTTGAGGGATTTTTCGAGGAATCCTTGTTTAGGTTTCTTTTTCTGATTTTTTTCAGATTCAGGTTCAAGTGGCATAGGTGGGACTTTCGGAACACCAACTGGCATAAAATGAAAGACAAAATACGGATCTAGTTACTTTGATGTGGAAACGTAAGAAGGGTTTTCTAGTTTTTCGAATATTGTCCTTTATCAAAAATTCATAAAGAAAGACAGAATGAATAAGGTCAAATTATTCGAAATAGGCCCTTGTAATGATGAACCAGTACGGACACACTTGCTCATAGAAAAGGCCTCAACCTTCCCATTGCGTATTCTTACTTATTGAGTATAGAATAAATCTGCTTATCCTTTTTCCTACGAACGGAATTGTTCCATTATTCCCAATAGAATAAAACAAAGATGAATAGTAACCCTTGCTCTGAACGAATCCCCGAAGGGAGGGGGACATAACATAGTCAGAGTATAGTCTTTTCCAATGCAATAAAGTTGCGTAGTGTCTTTTTTTCTTTGAGAAAGGGGTATTTTCATGGGTTTGCCTTGGTATCGTGTTCATACTATCGTATTGAATGATCCCGGCCGGTTGCTTGCTGTTCATATAATGCATACAGCTCTGGTTGCTGGTTGGGCCGGTTCGATGGCTCTATATGAATTAGCCGTTTTTGATCCTTCTGACCCCGTTCTTGATCCAATGTGGAGACAGGGTATGTTCGTTATACCCTTCATGACTCGTTTAGGAATAATCAATTCATGGGGTGGTTGGGGTATCACAGGAGGGACTATAACATATCCGGGTATTTGGAGTTACGAAGGTGTGGCCGGAGCGCATATTGTGTTTTCTGGCTTGTGCTTTTTAGCAGCTATCTGGCATTGGGTGTATTGGGATCTCGAAATATTTACTGATGAACGGACAGGAAAACCTTCTTTGGATTTGCCCAAGATTTTTGGAATCCATTTATTTCTGGCGGGGGTGGCTTGCTTTGGTTTTGGTGCATTTCATGTAACAGGCTTGTATGGTCCTGGAATATGGGTGTCCGATCCTTATGGACTAACTGGAAAAGTACAATATGTCAATCCAGCGTGGGGCGTGGAAGGTTTTGATCCTTTTGTTCCGGGAGGAATAGCCTCTCATCATATTGCGGCGGGAACATTGGGTATATTAGCAGGCCTATTCCATCTTAGTGTCCGACCACCCCAACGCCTATACAAAGGATTGCGTATGGGCAATATTGAAACTGTGCTTTCCAGTAGTATCGCGGCTGTCTTTTTTGCAGCTTTTGTTGTTGCCGGAACTATGTGGTATGGTTCAGCAACTACCCCCATTGAATTATTTGGACCTACTCGTTATCAATGGGATCAAGGGTACTTCCAGCAAGAGATATATCGAAGAGTTAGTACTGGTTTAGCCAAAAATCAAAGTTTATCAGAAGCTTGGTCTAAAATTCCGGAAAAATTAGCCTTTTATGATTACATCGGCAATAATCCGGCAAAAGGGGGATTATTCAGGGCGGGTTCAATGGATAACGGGGATGGAATAGCGGTTGGATGGTTAGGACATCCTATCTTTAGAGATAAAGAAGGGCGTGAACTTTTTGTACGTCGGATGCCCACTTTTTTTGAAAC